AATAAAGTGCCTGAATAAAAGGGTTATCTTGATAGGATAGATTATGTATTAATAAATACCTTTATTATATATTTTAGAGTTAAACTAAACCTGAAGAAATCAAAATTCTTTGTGCATCCTACACTAATATATAAAAAGATAAGCTAATTAAGCTACCAGGTTCATACCCTGTTTATAGAAGTATAATCTTCTTCTTTTTAATTTCATTCAATTTTTTAAAAATAATATTTTTAATAATAATTTTAATAAGAACAATATTAACTATTAGATCTAGAAACTGAATTGGCATATGAATAGGAATAGAAATAAACTTAATATCCTTTATCCCTTTCATTTCAAAAATCAAAAATACAAAAAGATCAAAAGCTACAATAATTTATTTTTTAGTTCAAAGAATTGGAAGAGTAATTTTATTATTTAGTATTTTAGTGAACTCTTTTATTATAATTTCCCCCATTATAATAGAAGAAATTACTAATATATCTTTAATATTAGGATTATTAATTAAATTGGGAGTAGCACCCTTTCATATGTGAATACCTGAAATAATAAGAAATTTAAGTTGAATAGATCTAATAGTATTTATAACATGACAAAAATTAGCACCCATATACACTTTAAGAAATTTAATTAATAATAATTGAATAATTATAACAAGAATTTTAATAAGAACAATTATTGGAGCTATTGGAGGAATTAATTTAACCTCTTTACGAAAAATTATAGCATTTTCTTCAATTAATCATTTAGGATGAATATTAATTATAATAGTTAATAATAATATATGATATATATATTTAATATTATATTCAATTATAATTATTATAGCTTGTACATTTTTTAATAATTATAATTCTTACTTTATTAACCAATTAAATAACTCATCAATATCAATAATAGAAAAATATATTATAGCCTCAATTATATTAAGAATTGGAGGATTACCTCCATTTCTAGGATTCTTACCAAAATGAATAGCAATTGAATCTATAATTAATAGAAATATATTAATTGTAATATTAATTATAATTATAATATCCTTATTAACATTATTTTATTATATACGAATAATTAGATCTTTAATAATAATATTTAATTATACTAATAAATGGCTTTATTTAAATAAAATTAAAATAAATTATATTTTATTAGTAAATTTTAGATTACCTTTATTCTCTGTAATTAGATTCTTTTAATTATATATATTTATAAAATAAAGTTTAAAGCTTTAAGTTAAATAAACTATTAACCTTCAAAGTTAAAAATATAATATATTGTAAGCTTTAGTAAATTTACTACTTTAGACTTGCAATCTAATATCATTATATTGACTATAAAGCCTTGATAAGAGGTTTAACCACCATATGTAAATTTACAATTTACAGCCTATTATTCAGCCACCTTATCATTGAATAAATGATTATTTTCAACTAATCACAAAGACATTGGAACATTATATTTTTTATTTGGTATATGATCAGGAATAGTAGGATCCTCATTAAGATGAATTATTCGTGTAGAATTAGGACAACCAGGATCATTTATTGGAGATGACCAAATTTATAATGTAATTGTAACAGCACACGCCTTTATTATAATTTTCTTCATAGTTATACCTATTATAATTGGAGGTTTTGGTAATTGACTTGTACCTTTGATAATTGGAGCCCCAGATATAGCTTTCCCACGAATGAATAATATAAGATTTTGATTATTACCCCCTTCCCTAACATTATTATTAACTAGTAGAATAGTAGAAATAGGAGCAGGAACAGGATGAACAGTTTATCCTCCTTTATCAACTACACTATTCCATAGTGGTGCTCCAGTTGATTTAGCAATTTTCTCATTACATTTAGCAGGAGTATCATCAATTTTAGGAGCCATTAATTTTATTTCAACAATCATTAATATACGTCCTAATGGAATAACTCCTGAACGTATTCCTTTATTTGTATGATCAGTAGGAATTACTGCTTTATTATTATTAATTTCACTGCCTGTATTAGCTGGAGCAATTACAATATTATTAACAGATCGAAACTTTAACACCTCCTTTTTTGATCCTACGGGAGGAGGAGACCCTATTTTATATCAACATTTATTTTGATTTTTTGGACACCCTGAAGTGTATATTTTAATTTTACCAGGATTTGGTTTAATCTCACACATTATCAGACAAGAAAGAGGAAAAAATGAAACATTTGGAGCACTAGGAATAATTTATGCAATATTAGCAATTGGTTTATTAGGGTTCATTGTATGAGCACATCATATATTTACTGTAGGTATAGATGTAGATACACGAGCATATTTCACATCAGCTACTATAATTATTGCTGTACCAACAGGAATTAAAATTTTTAGATGATTAGCAACATTACATGGAGTAAAAATTAATTATTCACCTAGAATATTATGAGCTTTAGGATTTGTATTTTTATTTACAATTGGAGGTTTAACAGGAGTAATTTTAGCTAATTCATCTATTGATATTGTTATACATGATACATATTATGTAGTTGCCCATTTTCATTATGTATTATCTATAGGAGCAGTATTCGCAATTATAGGAAGTTTTATTCAATGATTCCCTTTATTTACAGGGCTATCTTTAAAAAATAAATGATTAAAAATTCAATTTATAATTATATTTGTAGGAGTAAACTTAACATTCTTCCCTCAACATTTCTTAGGATTAAGAGGAATACCACGCCGATATTCTGATTATCCTGACTGCTACATAACATGAAATGTCATTTCATCAATTGGGTCAACAATGTCAATAATTGGAATTATTATATTTATTTTAATTCTATGAGAAAGAATTATCTCTAAACGATCAATTATTTTCAGAGATAATATAACAACAAGTATCGAATGATTACAAAAAACTCCTCCAGCTGAACACTCATATGCAGAATTACCTATATTGTCTTCATTCTAATATGGCAGAATAGTGCAATGAATTTAAGCTTCATATATAAAGAAAATTTCTTTTATTAGAAATAGCAACTTGAAATAATATTAGATTACAAGACGCATCATCACCTTTAATAGAACAACTAATTTTTTTCCATGATCATACATTAATAATCTTAATTATAATTACAACTTTAGTAACATATATTATAGCTACAACTATAAATAATATATTAATTAATCGATTTTTATTAGAAGGACAAACTATTGAATTTATTTGAACAATATTACCTGCTATCACTTTAATCTTTATTGCCTTACCATCATTACATTTATTATACTTAATTGATGAAGTTAATAATCCTTTATTAACTTTAAAAACAATTGGACACCAATGATATTGAAGTTATGAATATTCTGATTTCAAAAATATTGAATTTGACTCATATATAAAAGCTACAAATGATTTACAACAAAATGAGTTTCGTCTATTAGAAGTGGATAATCGAGTAATTTTACCTATAAATACTCAAATTCGAGTACTAGTAACTGCAGCAGATGTTTTACATTCATGAGCTATACCTGCATTAGGAATTAAAATTGATGCAACGCCAGGACGATTAAATCAAGGAAGATTTAAAATTAACCGACCTGGAATTATATATGGACAGTGTTCAGAAATTTGTGGAGCAAATCATAGATTTATACCTATTGTAATTGAAAGAATTCCTGTTAAAAACTTCATAAAATGATTAAATAATAATTCATTAAGTGACTGAAACGTTTAAGTATTGGTCTCTTAAACCAAATTATAGTAAATAACAAATACTCTTAATGAAAAAGTTAGTTTAAAATAAAACATTAACTTGTCAAGTTAAAAATATTAAATTAATACTTTTTAATCCCACAAATAGCACCAATATGATGAGAATTATTATTTATAATATTTATAATATCATATTTATTAATAAACATGATTATATTTTGAAATAATGAAAATAAAATTAATAAAACCCTAATAAATAAAAAAATAAATACAGAAATCAATTGAAAATTTTAACTAACTTATTTTCAACATTTGACCCAGCTACTTCAATAAAAATCTCTATAAACTGAATTAGATCAATAACTTGCTTCTTAATATTACCTATAACATACTGAATATTACCTAACCGAATTAATATTATAATTAATAAAGTAATTAAAAAATTACATGAAGAATTTAAAATATTAATAGGAATTAATTCAAAAGGAATAACATTAATAATAATTTCATTATTTATATTAATTTTAATAAATAATATAATAGGACTATTACCTTATATTTTTACAAGATCAAGACACTTAGTATTTACATTAACAATAGCACTACCAATATGATTATCAATTATAATATTTGGATGAATTAATCATACAAACCATATATTTAGACATTTAATTCCTGTAGGAACCCCTCCTGTATTAATACCTTTTATAGTATTAATTGAAACTATTAGTAATATTATTCGACCAGGTTCATTAGCTGTACGATTAACAGCAAATATAATTGCAGGACATTTACTTATAAGATTATTAGGGAATAATGCAACAAATGGAGGAATTATAATTTACTTTATTTTAATTATTCAAATAATTTTAATATTATTTGAATCAGCAGTAGCTTTAATTCAAGCGTATGTATTTTCTGTATTAAGAACATTATATTCTAGAGAAGTAATATAATGAAAATAATTAATAATCACCCATATCATCTAGTAGATTATAGACCATGACCATTAACAGGATCAATTGGAGCAATAACTATAACTTCAGGAATAGTATTATGATTCCATAAAAATGAAATATACTTATTTTATTTAGGAATTATTATTAATTTATTAACCATATATCAATGATGACGAGATATTGTACGAGAAGGTACATTTCAAGGTAAACATACTAGAAAAGTAGTAAAAGGACTTAAATTAGGTATAATTCTATTTATTGTATCAGAAGTATTCTTTTTTATTTCATTCTTTTGAGGATTCTTTCATAGAAGATTAGCTCCAACCGTAGAAATCGGTATAACATGACCTCCTAAAGGAATTAAAACATTTAATCCTATAGAAATTCCACTATTAAATACAATAGTATTATTATGCTCAGGAATTTCAGTAACATGAGCACATCATAGAATTATAAGAGGATTACATACACAAACAGTTAAAGCTTTAATAATAACAGTAATATTAGGATTATTCTTTTCCATATTACAAGCTTATGAATATATAGAAGCAAGATTCTGCATTAGAGATTCAGTTTACGGATCAAGATTTTATATAGCTACAGGATTCCATGGAATTCATGTAATTATTGGAACAACATTTCTTCTAGTTTGTCTAATTCGACACATAAAATTCCATTTTTCAAGAACTCATCATTTAGGATTTGAAGCAGCAGCATGATATTGACACTTTGTAGATGTAGTATGAATTTTCCTTTATATTTCTATTTATTGATGAGGTAGATACTTTTTTATTATAATATATTATATTTGACTTCCAATCAAAAGATCTTGAATTCAAGAAAAAGTAATAATAAAAATTGTATTATCAATAATAATTGCCACATTAATTTCCACAGGATTAATAATAATATGTTTAGTAATTTCAAAGAAAATAAAAATAGATCGAGAAAAAATATCCCCATTTGAATGTGGATTTGATCCTAAGTCATCAGCACGAATACCGTTCTCTATTCAATTTTTCCTAATTGCAGTATTATTTTTAATCTTTGACGTAGAAGTAGCAATCATTTTACCTATAATTATTACTTTAAAAACAAGAAATATTATAATATGAACAATTACTATTACAGTTTTTATTTCAACATTAATTATAGGACTTTATTATGAATGAAAAAATAATATACTTGAATGAGCAAAATGGGAGTATAGTTAAAAATAACATTTAATTTGCAATTAAAAAGAACTAAATAATTAGTTATTCTCAAAAGTAATGAAGTAAAAATTACATTTAGTTTCGACCTAAAATTAGAGTTAAATACTCCTTACTTAATTTAATTGAAGCCAAAAAGAGGCTTTTCATTGTTAATGAAATAAATGATTAAATAATCCAATTAAAGGAGAATGTTGTAACTAAAAGAAGCTGCTAACTATCTTTTAAAGTGGTTAAAGTCCATTTTTCTCCTACTTATATAGTTTAACTTAAAACTCTTCATTTTCAATGAAGGAATAAATATTTATTTTATAAGTTTTATTCAAAAGATTTTAAATCTATATTAATATCTTCAATATTATGCTTTAAAGTTTAAGCTATCTGAATTTAAATTAAAAATAAAAAAAAGGCAAAAAGTATAAATAATAAAAAATAAATTTTAATTCTATTATTTTGATAATAAAAATTCAATTTACTAATAAAAATAAAATAGTTTAATAGAGAATTAGAAATTAAATATTCACCCCAACCATACTCCAAAAATTTAATATAATTTATAGACAATAATAAACTATTGGGATATAATATGTAAGTACTAAAGGAAGGTATAAATCATATACTCCCCATAAAAGTAATTAAATAATTATAATTCAACCCAAAAATAAAATCATTAAATTGTATAATAGAAAATTCATAACCTAAATAAAAACCTAAAAAAATAAATAATAAAGCTAAAACTTTACACTCAAAAGGTAAAATAATAAGATTAGAATAAGGAAAAATCAGTCATAATAAACATCTACCCTTTATAATTCTTAAAAAGGTTAAAAACACTATAGAGTATATTATTTTCAAATCCTCAAAGTAATTATTAAAAGAAGAAATACCAACATAATTAATTAAACAATAATAAATTAAACGAATTCTATAACAAGCAGTCAAACCTACAGAAATATAAAAAATTAAATAAACAAATAAATTAAAATAATTTATTCTTATCAATTCTAAAACCAAATCCTTTCTATAAAATCCAGAAAGAAAAGGCAAACCACATAAAGATAAATTAGAAATACAAAAACAAGCTCTAGTATAAGGAATATTATTAATTAAACCACCTATAAAACGAATATCCTGAGTATTATTAACACAATGAATAATTAAACCAGCACACAAGAATAATAAAGCCTTAAAAAAAGCATGAGTTAACAAATGAAAAAAAGAAATTAAAGGAAAACCTATAAATAAAATTCTTATTATTAAACCCAACTGACTTAAAGTAGATAAAGCAATAATCTTCTTTAAATCATACTCATAATTAGCACCCAAACCTGATATAAATATAGTTAAAACAGAAATTAATAAAAATAAAGAAGTATCATAAAAATAAAAAACTTCTCTAAAACGAATTAATAAATAAACTCCAGCAGTAACTAAAGTAGAAGAATGAACTAAAGCAGATACAGGAGTAGGAGCAGCCATAGCTGCTGGAAGCCATGAAGAAAAAGGAATTTGAGCTCTCTTAGTAAAAGAAGCAATAACAATTAATAAAATAAGTAAATAACTTCAGCTATAACAATATAAATTATAATATATAAAGTATCAACTACCATTATTAAATAATAAACCAATAGATAATAAAATAGCAACATCACCAATACGATTAGTTAAAACAGTTAATATACCTGCATTATAAGACTTAGAATTCTGAAAATAAATTACTAAACAATAAGAGATTAAACCTAAACCATCTCAACCCAATAAAATTCTAATTATATTAGGACTAATAATTATAAGACATATAGAAGCAACAAACAATAATACCAAAATAAGAAACCGTAATTTATTTACATCAGAGTCTATATAACTACCTCTATAATAAATAACTATAGAAGAAATAAATATAACTCTACCAATAAAGGTTAAAGATATTCAATCAAAAAGTAAAGTTATAACAATAGAACAAGAATTAATACTAATAATTTCTCAATCTATTAAAATTAAATAATTCATAGACAAATAATATAAACCTAAAACATAAAGTATAATACTAAAAAATAATAAAATGAATGATCAAAACTTATAAAGACATAACTTATTATTAATTTAAAGTATAATTATACACCTATAACACCACAAGTTATTATTCTAGTTAAACTATTTAAATTAAAAGATTGTACTCCCTCTTTTAAGGAATTAAAAAAAAGAGGGATGAAATTATAACCAACACGTAAAAAAATCTCTCTTTAAAAATAAAATATTTAAAGGTAGCCAATGAAAAAAAATTAGAAGGTATTCACGTATAACCCCATAACACTCAAATTGCATACCTCTATAAATTATACCATGTTGAGTAATGGAATATAAATAAATTCTATAACAACATCTTAAAAAAGAAGATATACCTAAAAATAAAAAACTTAAATTTCTTCAACTTATTAATCTATTAATTAATAAAATTTCACCTAACAAATTTAAAGAAGGAGGACTTGATATATTATTAATAGATATTATAAATCAAAATATAGATATTGTAGGTATAAAAGTTAAAAATCCTTTATTAATTAAAATTCTACGACTGTGACTACGTTCGTATATAATATTTGCTAAAGCAAATATACCTGAAGAGCATAGCCCATGACCTAATATTATAATTATTGAACCTCATAAACCAAATGAATTACAAGTTATTAATCCTCTAATAACCAAACCTATATGAGAAACAGAAGAATAAGCAATTATTGATTTAATATCTACCTGACATAAGCACAATAAACCTACTACTACTGAACCAAATAGTCTAATTACAATTCAAACATAATTGTTTAATATATAATTATATATAAAATATATAATTCGATATAAACCATAACCCCCTAATTTTAACAAAACACCGGCTAAGATTATTGAACCTGAAACAGGGGCTTCAACATGAGCTTTAGGTAATCAAAAATGAACAAAAAATATAGGTATCTTAATTAAAAAAGCTAATAATAAAGATAAATATATATAAATATTAAAATCAATATTAATTATAAAATAAAATAAAGTGTGACTAAAATTATAAATATAAAAAATACTAATTAGTATTGGTAAAGAAGCAAATAAAGTATAAAAAATTAAGTATATACCTGCTATTAATCGTTCAGGCTGATAACCCCATCCAAAAATTAAAAACAAAGTAGGAATTATTCTAGATTCAAAATATAAATAAAAGTTAAATAAATTTATACAAGAAAAAGATAAAATTAGTAATAAGAATAGAATAATTATAACTATTAAAAATTCTAAGCTATTATAATTAATTTTAATTTTATAACTAGCAATAATTATTAAATAAATAATTCATATAGTTAATATAATTATTCAATAAGATAATATATCTATTCCATAATTATAACTAATACTTCTATAATAAGTATTAATATTATTAAATATTAATGTTATTATAATTATAATAATTATTAAAGAAAAAGATCATCAATAATTTAATAAAGGGATTATAAATAAAATTATTAATATAATTTTTATCATGAAAGAATAGATAAACTAGATAATATATCATTACCATGACTACGAATCATATTTACCAAAACACCTAAACCTAAAGCACCTTCACAAACAGAAAAAATAAGAAAAATTAAAATATAATATAATTCATAACCAAAGTTCATTAAAAATATAAAAAACAACAAAAATAAAACAATAATTAAATATTCTAGTCTAAAAAATGCTGTAAGAAGATGTTTACGTAAAGAACAAAATATAGTTAAACCGCTTAAAAATATTATAATAATAGTAATCAAAATTAGTTTTAATAGTTTAAATAAAATAATGATCTTGTAAATCATAGATAGGATATCCTTTAAAACTTCAGTAAAGAGTATAACTCAACTTTAATCTCCAAAATTAATATTTTAATAAACTATTTACTGATATTAATTTAATTTTAACATCAATAATTATAATATCATTTATTTTTATTTGAATTAATCATCCTTTAGCTATAATTATTATTATTATTATTCAAACCCTATTAACGTCTATCCTGATAGGGTTAATATTAGGATCTTTTTGATTTTCTTATATTATATTAATTATTATGTTAAGAGGAATATTAGTTTTATTTATTTATATAGCAAGAATTGCTTCAAATGAAAAATTCTTTATATCTTTAAAATTAATTTTGTCCACAATATTTATAATTATTATTTTATATTATATGAATAATATATTCATTAATAATTTTATATACAATAATACAATAATGATTATATTAAATAAACTTTATAGATCAAAATCCATAATAATAACTATTATTATAGTATTATACCTATTTTTTACTATAATTGTTGTATCAAACATTGTTAATATTAATGAAGGACCTTTACGTATTAAAAAGTAATGAATAAACCTTTACGAAAATTAAATCCAATTTTAAAAATTATAAATAGAGTTATTGATTTACCTTCACCTTCTAATATTTCACTATGATGAAACTTTGGATCTTTATTAGGAATATGTTTAATAATTCAAATTATTACAGGAATTTTCTTAGCTATACATTATACTGCTAATATTGAAATAGCTTTCAATAGAGTTATTCATATCTGTCGAGATGTTAATAATGGATGACTAATTCGAAATACACATGCTAATGGAGCATCTTTATTTTTTATTTGTTTATATTTACATGTAGGACGTGGAATATATTATGGATCTTACAAATTAATTGGAACATGAATAATTGGAATTATTTTATTATTTTTAATTATAGGAACTGCTTTTTTAGGATACGTATTACCTTGAGGGCAAATATCCTTATGAGGTGCAACTGTTATTACTAATTTATTATCAGCAGTGCCTTATTTAGGAAATGATTTAGTCAAATGATTATGAGGAGGGTTTTCAGTAGATAATGCTACATTAACTCGATTTTTTACATTACATTTTCTTCTACCGTTTATTATTGCTGCAATAGTAATAATTCATATTTTAATATTACACCAAACAGGAAGTAATAACCCTATAGGACTTAATTCAAATTATGATAAAATTCCATTCCATCCTCATTTCTCAATCAAGGATTTAATAGGAATAGTAATTACTATCTATATATTTTCAATATTAATTTTACTAGAACCGCGATTATTAGGAGATCCTGAAAATTTTATTCCAGCTAATCCTTTAGTAACTCCAGTACATATTCAACCAGAATGATATTTTTTATTTGCATATGCTATTTTACGCTCAATCCCTAACAAATTAGGAGGAGTAATTGCAATAGTTTTATCTATCGCAATTATCTTTGTATTACCCATTACTAATAAAATGAAGTTTCAAGGTAATACATTCTATCCCATTAATAAGATTTTATTTTGATCTTTTGTAGTAATTATAATTTTATTAACCTGAATTGGAGCACGACCTGCAGAAGAGCCATTTATTCTAACAGGTCAAGTCTTAACCATTTTATATTTTATATATTTTATTATTAATCCATTAACTCTGAAACTTTGAGATAAAATTAGATAGTTAATTAAACTTTAGATAAGTTTGTACTTTGAAAGTATAATAAAATGGTTAAATTCCATTATTAACTTTAACTTAATTAAATGAATTAAAATCCCTCTATAATACATAAAAATATAGAAAAAAATAAAAAGTAATTTAATGAAATAGGTAAAAAAATCTTTCAAGTTAAATATATTAATTTATCATATCGAAATCGAGGCAAAGTTCCTCGAACCCAAATAAATCAAAAAATTAAAAGTAGTACTTTAAAAAAAAATGTTATAGATAAAATATTACAACCTAAAAATATAACAACTGTTAATATACTTATAAAAATAATATTTATATATTCAGATAAAAAAATAAAAGAAAATCCGGCACCTCTATATTCAACATTAAAACCTCTAACTAATTCACTCTCACCCTCAGCGAAATCAAAAGGAGACCGATTAGTTTCTGCTAAACAAGAAGATAATCAACAATAAAATAAAGGTAAAGAGAAAAATATAAATCAACAACTCAATTGATACTTTATAAAATAAATGAAATTAAAATTAAAAATAAAAATAAATAAACATAATATAATTATAGCTATTCTAACTTCATAAGAAATTGTTTGAGCAACAGCACGTAGACAACCTAATATAGCATACTTAGAATTAGAAGATCATCCAGATAATATTACACCATAAACTCCTATACCAGTACAACATAAAAAGAATAAAAATCCAAAATTGAAATTATAAATATTAATTATATAAGGAAATAAAGTTCATAAAATAAAAGATAAAGATAATATAAATATAGGAGAAATATAATAAATTAAAAAATTAGATATATAAGGGTAAGTTTGCTCCTTAAAAAATAATTTAATTCCATCAGCAAAAGGCTGTAATAAACCTAAATAACCTACTTTATTAGGACCTTTACGTAATTGAATATAGCTTAAAACCTTGCGTTCCATTAAAGTTACAAAACCAACACAAACCAAGACACAAATTAATATTAACAAATAATTAAATAAAAAAATTACTATTTGTAATAATATATTACTTAAATAAATTCTAAATTTACTGCACTAATCTGCCAAAATAGTTAATATTAATCAATTATAAAATAAATATTATTAATATTTGGTCCTTTCGTACTAAAACATTAAAAAAAATTGCAGATAGAAACCAACCTGGCTCACGCCGGTCTGAACTCAGATCATGTAAAGGTTTAAAGGTCGAACAGACCTACAATTTAAGCTTCTGCACCTAAATTTAACTTTAATCCAACATCGAGGTCGCAAACTCCATCATTGATAAGAACTCTAAGAAAGAATTACGCTGTTATCCCTAAGGTAATTTAATCTTATAATCTTTAAATAAGGATCATAATAAACACTAATTAGTGAATAATTAATAAATGAAAGTTGAATAAATTTCATTGTCACCCCAACAAAATTTAATAAATAATAATAATAAAAAAAATTAATAAATATTATTAAATATTAAATAAAATTCTATAGGGTCTTCTCGTCTTGCAAATAAATTTAAGATTTTTTACTTAAAAATAAAATTCATATAAATTAAATAAAGAAAGTTTGTATCTCGTCCAACCATTCATACAAGCCTCCAATTAAAAGACAAATGATTATGCTACCTTTGCACAGTTAGAATACTGCGGCTATTTAATTAAATTATCATTGAGCAGGATAGACTTAAAATTAATATCTATAAGACATGTTTTTGTTAAACAGGCGGAAACAATATTTGCCGAATTACTATATTTAAATTTAATAAACTACTAATTTTATCATTATTACATAAACTTAAAAATTAAGTTTATTATTTTAATAATAAATTAAACTATAAATAAATAAATATATAATAAAAATAAAATATAACTAAATTAAAGATGGCTGTTATTAAGCCTACAAGAAATTAACATAATTAAAGTTTTAAAAATAAAATAAAGCTAATCCCTTATTATATTTAATTAACAAATTATAAAACAATAAATTATAATATAACTTGTTAATTATGAATTAAATTCATTTATTAAAAAACCAGATATATTTAAATGAATAGCATATAACTACCAAACTAATTTTTAAAATTATTTTATAACATAAAAAATAAAATTAATTTAACTCTTAAAACTTCGGGAATATTATTATTAAATAATACTTATTTAATAAACCCTGATACAAAAGGTAATATAAAAATATATTCTTTTAACAAATTAAATAAACTCCTTCACAGTACAATTAACTATAATTATAATTAATAATTTCTATAAAATATACTAAAAAATAAGTTATTTCAATCAAAATAATCAAACAAGCAAAAATAATAATAAATTTAAAATTAAATATCAAGTTAGAATGAATTGCACAAACTGATATATTATTGTAAATAATAATGTCCCTAGGACTTAACTCGTGAATTTAAATTCCACTTTCCAGTAGAATTACTTTGTTACGACTTATCTCACTTTAAAGGTGAAAGTGACGGGCAATGTGTACATAATTTAGAGCCAAAATCAAATTAATAAAATAATTAATTTTACTTTCAAATCCTATTTAATAGTTATTTTAAAATAACCATCCCAATAAATAACATTAAATGTAACCCATTAAAACCTTTAATATAACTGCACCTTGACTTGACATAAATTAAATTATTAATTTAAGAAAATACTCTTATAAGACATTCAATGACAGAGATATACAAATTAAAAATTAAAGTAAAATCCAACGTGGATTATCAATTACAAAACAGGTTCCTCTGAAAAGATTAAATTACCGCCAAACTCTTTTAATTTAAAGAACAAAACTGTTAATCACAAGATTAAAAATAACAATTAGAATAATAGGGTATCTAATCCTAGTTTATATACTAATTTTCATATTATCAATTAACCAAAAGAATATCTCAATTTAAAAATTTCACCTAATAAATTAAATTAAACCTTAATTAGAACAATTTAAATATAAATCAAAAAGATTAATTTGAATTAGAATGTATAACCGCATATGCTGGCACACCTTTTTATAATTCTATTTTAGTTTATTTAAATCTAAATTACTTTAAATATTAATATTTAAAACTGCAAATAAGTATATTTATAAATTCTTTAAGAAATAATAAACAACACACAAGAATTTACATGTAATTATTAACTAAAAACCAATCTAAATAGCAGAATCAACTATTTGTGTCAATTATACGAAAAACCCAAAAAGGCCCTACAATTATTTTCCTCCCCCCTCTCGGTAAGTAATATATTTATATCCAATTAAATATTTGCTTATGTTTATATCATAAGTAGTACTACATGTACGTATAATAAATCTCTTACATAGTTGGTTACATTCTATAGACACGCTATCGGGCTCCTTGAAGTCACAATAAATCCCTTAATTCAACTTTAATTTATTTTATTTCGTATTCATTATTATGTATAACTCAATCAGTTGATTTAATCTCCTATGACAATAGACTTTACCTCAGTAAAATACTCACTTCTAACGTCCAATTAACCATGTATCCCTCTACACTACGTATTACTCATATACTATGTATCATGTTATGTTCTATTAACCCTATCTAGATAATCTCATCCCCCCTCCGGATACTTTCTTATCAGACCAGACTCTCTATTATTACCAAATAATTATAATCTTCCCCGTGATCATTCTTACTTATTAATAATATTAAATCCTTTTAATATTACAATATACTAAAATTTGAATAAATAACTACGAATCACAATTAAGTAATTCCTTAAGTCTTAACCAAAGAAAACCTTTTCCAACTTATTATGTTTAAATAACAAATTGGTTAATAAATGAATGAAAATTCAAATCTTCTTCTTTTTTGCCTAATTATGAGAAAAAGCTTTTAAGGATGCATATTTAATTAATACCCCTCTCTATTGAATACTTTTATTCTTATATTCAATAAAATATTATAAATCATATAGTAAATAAAAATATATTTATAAGAGTAAATTAAATGAAATTAGATTATTCAACCAGTACATTATTACTAGGTAAAGTCTAAAATTTAATAATTAAAATTAAAAATAATGAGAATCAGCATTATTAATAAAAAAAGATAATACTTAATATTAATTATTATAATAAAATACTATAAAATTAAATAAACCCATCAAAATTAGCACCAGAATTCAATAGATGCTAAGAGAAAATGGGGTATCAATCAAGTAACGTACCCTTTAAGAGTATTCACATATTCCATCATAAATACAATTCAATCAAAATCAAACTAAATACAAAAATATAGAACCCAATTATAAATTAAATCATTAATAAAGTTATAATCCTATAACAAATCAATCTTTAAGAGTTAAAAAAAAGATTGAT